AGATAATGATCTGGCGGGCCTCTTTTAATGAAGTAAAAAAAAAAAATACCTTTCCCTTGATCTCATGCCTTAATTTAATAAGGTGGTAAAAGGTGCTAATAAGTCATACAGCATTAATAGATTCGTGGTAAAATCCCTCTATGATACGTTTTATTAGAAATTTTGGCCGATACCAATAAAGGGATCAAATGGTATATAGTTTCTTTTGTTGATAGATTGGAGGATTAGAAAGATGACTATTGCTTTCCAATTGGCTGTTTTTGCATTAATTGCTACTTCAGCAATCTTACTGATTAGTGTACCTGTTGTATTTGCTTCTCCTGATGGTTGGTCAAATAACAAAAATGTTGTATTTTCCGGTACATCATTATGGATTGGATTAGTCTTTTTGGTGGGTATCCTTAATTCTCTCATCTCTTGAACCTATTTGTTCTATTTAGATCCAAAAATGAAATGATCCCCTCCTAATTCTTTCATTTTCAGGTTGTGAGACCCATTAAAATGAAATATAAGTCCCCAAAATGCAAATAAAGAAAAAAAAAATGAAAGGGAGGGGTCAAACAAACTTCTTATATTTAACTATTTAAAAATGAAATTAAAAAATATATATTAATTAAATAATTTTATTATACTATTTATTTATATTTATAATATATTATTATTTATATTTATAAATAGTAGAAATTTTCTATAATATTTATAATACTATTTTGATAATAATATTTTTTTGATAATAACTAATTTTATTATTATTAAAATTAAATGATTATAATTTTAAATTTATATATTCTAATTTCACTATATAGTTATTGTTAACTATATATAGTATTTCTATTAGAATAATATCTAATTTTATACAATTCAAATTTGATATTATTCTAATTACTATTAATATTTTTAATAATTTATAAAGAATCTAAATTCATTTTTTATTAAATGAAAATAAATTTTATTAAATGAAAATAAGCATTTTGCAATTACTCTGAAAGACAAAGGAGTATCTGATCTAACTCTGCACAAATATGGCCCATCCATTGTGTATCAAGAACAAGCGGATATAGTTGAATGGTAAAATTTCTCTTTGCCAAGGAGAAGATGCGGGTTCGATTCCCGCTATCCGCCCAGGGTAATGGGTTCATTTTTTTTTTAATAGGATAAAGAATTAAGTATAGTTGACAGTGATAGTAGAGTGGTTCTATCCTCTTCACTTCTATACTATTCCCTTCTTTTCCTCCTGCCCACCCCAAAATAAAAAGAAAAAAATAGTAATTAATTACTAGTTACCGGAGTCAAACCTCCATTTTTTGTCAAAAAAAATGTTGCGGAGACGGGATTTGAACCCGTGACCTCAAGGTTATGAGCCTTGCGAGCTACCAAGCTGCTCTACCCCGCGACGAAGAGAGGGACTGGGAACTAATGGACAAAGAAGGATTGAGTACACCCCTCTACCATATTGGTACAAATAGAATAGCCTATTTATACAGAATGGTAAAGGGGCTCCTCTATGATCATAGAAATGAATATAAAAAATGAAACGATATTTTAATGCTTACCAACTTGACCTTGTTGCTCCAGGCAACAAACATGCATGAACCATTTCACGAAGTATGTGTCCGGATAACCCAAAGTCTCGATAGTTAGCTCTCGGTCTTCCGGTTGAAAAACAACGTCGATGAAGACGTGTAGGTGCACTATTACGCGGTGGGGATTGTAACTTTCCGTGAATTTCCCATTTCTCACTCAACAATGGAACTTTACCTATTTCTTTTTTGGGGGATCGACGAATCAAATGATATTTTTGTTCCAATTTTTGCCTCTTCTTTTCCCTCTGAATTAAACCTTTTCTTGCCATAATGGTTCGGTTCTTCCTATTAGTATCAATGATAAAAGTCGGATCCTAGATGTAGAAATAGTAGAAATATAAGAAGGCGGACCCCCTTCTGCATCGAAAGAAATGATATTATCGAGGATATAACACATAAGAATTAACCAAATTTGCCCGATGTAGAGGCAATCAAGAAAGCCGCGTAAGTGAATATATAACCTACAGAAAAATGGGCTAATCCAACCAATCTTGCTTGCACAATGGAAAGAGCTACCGGTTTATCTCTCCATCGAATTAAATTAGCCAAAGGTGTGCGTTCATGAGCCCATGCTAAAGTTTCAATCAATTCTTGCCAATATCCACGCCAGGAAATTAAGAACATAAATCCAGTAGCCCAAACAAGATGTCCAAATAAGAACATCCACGCCCAAACTGATAAACTATTCATACCAAAAGGGTTATATCCGTTGATAAGTTGTGAAGAGTTTAACCATAGATAATCTCTTAACCATCCCATCAAATAAGTGGAAGATTCATTAAACTGTGAAACGTTACCCTGCCATAATGTGATGTGCTTCCAATGCCAATAAAAAGTAACCCATCCAATGGTATTTAACATCCAAAAAACTGCCAAATAAAATGCATCCCAAGCCGAAATATCACAAGTACCACCTC